AATACCAATTCAAATTGAAAATAATGTTACTGCACGGACGGAGGTTATAAATTTTTTCATTTTCATCGATTAAATAATATTTAAATTTAATTACTTGAAAAGTCTCTTTTAAATTGTCAAGTTGGAAATAGTTATTTACCAAGATCTGATTATGAGTTATTAAATGGTAAAATGAATAAACATTCGCAATTAGAAAGGCTGTTCCTAAAGGCCCCGGCGAATTCTTAATTGGAATTACAGGATCTTTTGTAATTTGAATTGATTCTTTTATCACATTGTGATATTTTACATCGTTGAATGGACCCATTCGAAAACAATTGGATGATGACAAAATTATCAACGATTGGAATCCCTTATTTCTATTCAACAACGTATGAATAGTTCTTTGATTTTGATTAAGGGGTTGTTGAATTCTTACTTTGGAATAAATGGAAGAAAACGGATTTATATTGGTGCAATCAGATCCATTACCCGGGAGCAATCCTGAGCCCGGTGGGTCATTCCTTTTTCCGATATATGAAATAGTGGATTTCAGCAAGTCGATTCTTAGGAAATGTCGAATCAAACCATTTGCCCTTATTTCAACAAAAGAAACACGAGCTTCTTGACTAGAAGAACTTTTTTTATCTTGGTCCCAATTCAATACTAAACAAGTCCGAACTAATTGAATATTTGTATCAGAAATTCCCCGAATTGGTTTACCATTTCCATAAAGGATATAATTGACAACTCGAAGTTTCACATTATCCCTTTCCTGCAACAGATCCGGGGGGAAAAGTCTTCCTAAAGTTATACCGTCCGTTATTTCATATGTGACGACAGGACGAACCAAAACAAAATACTTTTTCTTACTAGGTGTGATCCGTTGAACATAGATCCAATTTTTCCATTTTTTGGATTCCTTGTAATTTTGTTTTCCTGCTCCCGGTGGTATCAAAACGCCACTATGTCGGGATATCTTATCTATCTCTCCAGGAAAATGGATATCTCCAGAAAATATTTTAAGTTCAATTCTTTTTTTTTTTCTCTCCACTCGGACCAACCCGCCTACCCGGCTTCTTATATTTAAAGTAATTTGTGTATCCGCCCCAATGATACTATTGTTCTGTACCATTATGGAAGAAGATCCGGCTAATATATGCACCTCCTCGGGAATGAAAAAAAAACGATCTACTTTCATTTGGTATTTTGGCCTAAATTCCTTACCTCCTCGATACTCAATCAAATCCTCTTTTTTGACGATTGAATGCATTTCTAGAGTCCCATATTTAGTAATGCCCGAACTCTTTCTTCTGTATCGAGGATCGTCCAAATAAGCAAGAATACTATTTCTACGGAAAATGCCATTGATGGGGATTTCAATCAAGATATCCGAGGGAGGTGTTAATTCGTTCTCGCGTTTTTGAATCGATTGGAGTGGAATGATGAATCTATTTCTTCGCCTCTTTGAGAATAAATCAAAATTCTGGTAGAGAATGGTCGGATCTACGAGATTACAACGACCGGTACTTATAATTCGACTAAGGTTTGAATAATCAGGAATCCTATCTTCTTTTTTATCCGAAAAATGCGAAGTAAAGAATTTTCCTCTCGACGGATCATTCGTTCCTGAGAGGTTAGAAGTAGATTTTCTCTTGACAGAACGAGAATGCGCACTCATTTGATCTTGATCCTTGTGGATCGAAAGTGAAACTAGACTGGATCTGCGCGGCTCTCCTAATAATATCCATAAATGACTTGTTTTTGGTAATAGATGAACATTTCCATATGTAAATTCGGGTGCATGATACACATCGGTGCTCCAGTGCATTTCTCCGTCTGAGTCAGAATAAATATGTTTTCGAACTTTCTCTTTAAAATTCAAAGTAGATGTTCCTGCGCGAATCTCAGCAATCACTTGTTCTGATTCTACATATTGATCGTTTTGAACTAAAAGAAAACTTTGGGGTGGAATATTTACATTATGTCGAATATCTTCACTTTCAATAGTTACATACAAGTTTATGGAACAGAGAAAGGCGGGATGTCCATGGCGTGTACGTGTCGGATGAACTAAATTCTCCTTGAATTTGATTTTTCCATTAGAAGGGGCTCGCACATGTTCCGCAGTACCCCCCGTGAATACTCCGCCGGTATGAAAAGTTCTTAATGTTAATTGAGTACCCGGTTCTCCAATCGATTGGCCTGCAATAATACCTACAGCTTCTCCCAATTCAACCAGGTCGCCATGAGTAGGACTCCGTCCATAACATAATCGACAGATCCAAGATGCACTCCTACAAGTAAAGGGGGTTCGAATAGCTATTGGTTGTGCTCGAAAGGTTATGAATCGATTTACAAGTCCAATCCCAATGTCTTGATTTCTAGTGGCAATACAGCGCGTGCCCATATATATATCATCGGCTAGTACACGACCAATCAATGTTTGGATAAAAATCCTTTCTGGCACCATACCATTCCCAGGACTCACAGAAATACCACGGACGGTGCCACAATCTAT